TAAATATATATATATATATTTATATGAATTTTTATTATAAACGGTATAAAAAAAAATTGAGTTAATTTTATTAATTAATTAATTTAATATATACATATACATATACGTATATATATATATATATGTATATTAAATTTTTAATTTATTATTTTAATATTAATAAATTAAAAATTTAATATATTAATATATATATATATACATTAAATAAATCGTAAAAAAATAATTATTAATTATATATATATATTATTATTTATTAAATTATAAAATTTTATATAGCAATTTTATATTTACATTTAATATTATTAAGAGAGAGAGAGAAAATATAAATTGTTTAATAATTTATATTTATTATTTTAATTAATTAATATAATTTATATATATATTAAATATTTATTATAAAAAAAAATTGAGTTAATTTTATTAATTAATTAATTTAATATATACATATACATATACGTATATATATATATATATGTATATTAAATTTTTAATTTATTATTTTAATATTAATAAATTAAAAATTTAATATATTAATATATATATATATACATTAAATAAATCGTAAAAAAATAATTATTAATTATATATATATATTATTATTTATTAAATTATAAAATTTTATATAGCAATTTTATATTTACATTTAATATTATTAAGAGAGAGAGAGAAAATATAAATTGTTTAATAATTTATATTTATTATTTTAATTAATTAATATAATTTATATATATATTAAATATTTATTATAAAAAAAAATTGAGTTAATTTTATTAATTAATTAATTTAATATATACATATACATATACGTATATATATATATATATGTATATTAAATTTTTAATTTATTATTTTAATATTAATAAATTAAAAATTTAATATATTAATATATATATATATACATTAAATAAATCGTAAAAAAATAATTATTAATTATATATATATATTATTATTTATTAAATTATAAAATTTTATATAGCAATTTTATATTTACATTTAATATTATTAAGAGAGAGAGAGAAAATATAAATTGTTTAATAATTTATATTTATTATTTTAATTAATTAATATAATTTATATATATATTAAATATTTATTATAAAAAAAAAAAAAAAAAAATTCTATGTGAAAAATTTTATAAATAAATAAATTTTTTATGGTTTATAAATTTTATTTTAAGTTTATTTTACATGTAAATTTTAGTGTTGTATATTGCTTATTTAAATAATATTTAATTTTTGCAGTAATTAGTTTTAAAAATTTAAGAAATTAAGATTTAGTGATATTTAAATTAATAACTAATTTTGTGCCAGCAGTTGCGGTTATACAAAAGTTAATTTAAAATTTTTTAGTAATTAATAATTAATTAAATTAAATAATTTAAATTAAAAATTATTAGGTGAAATTTTAATTAAAAAAAAATTATTTTTTAATTATGAATTAATAAATTTTATTAAAAACTAGGATTAGATACCCTATTATTAAAAATTAAATTTAAATACTAAAATAGTAGATAATTATTGAAACTTAAATAATTTGGCGGTATTTTAGTTTATTTAGAGGAATCTGTTTAATAATTGATAATCCACGAATAAATTTACTTAATTTGAAATTTTGTATATCGTTGTTAAATAAATATTTTATAATAATAATAATATTTAAAAATTTAAATTAGAAATTAAATCAGATCAAGATGCAGATTATAATTAAGAATATAATGGATTACAATAAATTTATTTAAATTGGATTTTAATATGGAATAATTAAATGAAATTGGATTTAAATGTAATTTTATAAAATTTTATAAAATGATTAATAATTAAAATATGTACATATTGCCCGTCGCTTTCATTTATAAATTGGAATAAGTCGTAACAAAGTAGAGGTACTGGAAAGTGTTTCTAGAAAGATCAAATTAGAGCTTGAATAAAGTATTTCATTTACATTGAAAAGATATTATGTTTTAATTAATTTGGGGGGTAAAATTAATAAGTTAGTTAATTAATAAAAGAAATTTTAATATTGAAATATTTAATGGGGGTTAATGTATTTTAATAGAAAAAATTTGAAATTTTATAGTGGATTAGTATTGTGAAAGATTTTTGAAATAGTTAAAATAAAAATTAATTTATAAGTAAATTTAATTTATTGTATCTTGTGTATCAGAGTTTATTAAAAATTTTTTATTAGGTTAAATTTCTCGAATTTAAAAGAGTTAATTAATTATAAAAATTATTGTTTCATAAATATTTTAAATAATTAATTAGAAATGAAATGTTATTCGTTTTTAAATATATCTAGTTATTTTAGAAAAAAATTTAATTTTTAATTTAAATTTAAAATTAATTGATTAGTTAATTAATTTTAAATTTAAATTTAATATTTTAAGGGATAAGCTTTAAATTAAATTTTTATAATAAAATATTTAATATTTGAAAATTTTATAATTTATATTGTTAATAAATTTTAATTTATTATAAATAATTTCATAAAATTTAAAATTTAATTAAAATTTAATTTTTTATAAAAAAAAATTTTTTAATAATAAAAAATTAGTGATAATGATAAAATTAGTATATGTATTTGAATTGAATTTATATAAAAATTATAAAAAAGTTATTTTAAAGGAATTCGACAAAAAATTATATTCACCTGTTTATCAAAAACATGTCTTTTTGATTTATAATTTAAAGTCTAATCTGCCCACTGATATTAATTAAAGGGCTGCAGTATATTGACTGTACAAAGGTAGCATAATCAATAGTCTCTTAATTGGTGACTTGTATGAAAGATTGGATGAAATATAAATTGTCTCTAAAATATTATTAGAATTTAATTTTTTAATTAAAAAGTTAAAATATATTAAAAAGACGAGAAGACCCTATAGAGTTTTATATTTATTAATTTTTAAATTTTTAATTAATAGTTTAATTTAAAAGTTATTAATTATTTTATTGGGGTGATAGAAAAATAAATTAAACTTTTTTTAAAATTAAACATAGATAAATGATTAATTGATCCAATATTTTTGATTATAAGAAAAAATTACCTTAGGGATAACAGCGTAATTTTTTTTTTTAGTTCAAATAAAAAAAAAAGTTTGCGACCTCGATGTTGGATTAAGATAAAATTTAAATGCAGAAGTTTAAAATTTTGATCTGTTCGATCATTAAAATCTTACATGATCTGAGTTCAAACCGGTGTAAGCCAGGTTGGTTTCTATCTTTTAAATATTTTTATATTTTAGTACGAAAGGATTAAATATAATAATTAAATTAAGTTAAATTGAATTTTATTAATTAATAAATAGATTTAACTATTTTGGCAGATAAATGTAATGATTTTAGAAGTCATTAATATATAATTAATTTATATATATAGTAATGATAATAAATGATTTAATAATAATTTTAATTGGGTTATTAATTTTAATTTTAGGGGTTTTAATTGGTGTTGCTTATTTAACTTTATTAGAGCGTAAAGTTTTAGGATATATTCAAATTCGTAAAGGTCCTAATAAAGTAGGGTTAATTGGAATTTTTCAACCATTTTCTGATGCTATTAAATTATTTACTAAGGAGATTACTTATCCTAATTATTCTAATTATTATTGTTATTATTTTTCTCCTGTTGTTAGATTTATTTTATCTTTGCTTATTTGAGTGTTAACTCCTTATTATTTTAATATGATTAGATTTAATTTAGGTTTAATATTTTTTTTATGTTGTACTAGTATAGGTGTTTATACAGTTATAATTGCTGGTTGATCTTCTAATTCAAATTATGCTTTATTGGGGGGTTTACGAGCTGTTGCTCAAACAATTTCATATGAAGTTAGAATAGCTTTAATTTTATTATCTAGAATTATTATAATTATAGATTTTAATATATTAAATTTTTATTATTATCAGAAAATAATTTGAATAATATTAATAATAATTCCTTTATCTTTAATATGAATTTCATCCATATTAGCTGAAACTAATCGAACTCCTTTTGATTTTGCTGAGGGGGAAAGAGAGTTAGTTTCAGGTTTTAATATTGAATATAGAAGAGGGGGATTTGCATTAATTTTTTTAGCTGAATATTCAAGAATTTTATTTATAAGAATTTTATTTGTTATTGTTTATATAGGTGGTTATGAGATAAATTTATTTTTTTATTTAAAATTAAGATTAATTTCTTTTTTATTTATTTGAGTTCGGGGTACTTTACCTCGTTATCGTTATGATAAATTAATATATTTGGCTTGAAAGAGATATTTACCAGTTTCATTAAATTTTTTATTATTTTTTTTAGGTTTAAAAATTTTTTTTTAATTTGTTGATTATTTTTAGTATAAAATTAATAGAATAGAAATTCTTTCTTAAGTTTTCAAAACAAATACTTTTACAAGCTCATTAATTAATTAAAGATTAATTTATCTCAATATTTTCTTAGTATAGGGTTAATTATGAAATATCTAAAATATAAGATTGTTAAAATTTGACCTGTAATAATATATGGATTTTCTACTGGTCGAGCTCCAATTCAAGTTAATAAAATGATTATAATAATAAAAAATCAAAATAATATTTGATTTAATGGGTAAAATTGTAATCCTTGAATTTTTTTATTAAAAGTAAATGGTAGAATAATTAAGATTAAAATTGATATAATTAGTGCAATTACACCCCCTAATTTGTTAGGAATTGATCGTAAAATTGCATAAGCAAATAGAAAATATCATTCAGGTTGAATGTGAATAGGAGTAACTAGGGGATTTGCAGGAATGAAATTATCTGGATCTCCTAATAAATATGGATTAATAAGAGTTAATATGATTAGTAAAAAAATTATAATAATAAATCCAATTAAGTCTTTAAAAGTAAAAAATGGGTGGAAAGGAATTTTATCTAAATTTCTATTTATTCCTAAAGGATTGTTAGATCCTGTTTGATGTAGAAATAATAAATGAATTATAGTTAATATTAAAATAATAAAGGGTAAAAGAAAATGAAATGTGTAAAATCGAGTTAATGTTGCATTGTCAACTGCAAATCCCCCTCAAATTCAGTTTACTATTATATTTCCTAAATATGGAATTGCTGATAGTAAGTTAGTAATTACTGTTGCCCCTCAAAATGATATTTGTCCTCAAGGTAGAACATATCCTATAAAAGCTGTTGCTATTAATATGAATAAGATAATGATTCCTACAAATCATGTATATTTTAAATTAAAAGATTCATAATAAATACCTCGTCCAATATGAATATAAATACAAATAAAAAAAAATGATGCTCCATTAGCATGTAAAGTTCGAATTATCCATCCATAATTAACATTTCGACAAATATAATTTACTCTATAAAAAGCTATTTCAATATTAGCGGTGTAATATATGGTTAAAAATAATCCTGTTAAAATTTGAATTATTAAACATAATGCAAGAAGAGATCCAAAATTTCATCAAATTGAAATATTTGATGGTGTTGGTAAATCAATTAAAGATCTATTAATAATTTTTATAATTGGGTGAATTTTTCGAATTGGTTTAAATTTATTTATCATTAATTATAAAAAGTTCGTAAAGGTCCAAAAAAAATATTAGTAATTTTTACAACTGCAATTAATGTAATAAATAAATAAATAATTAATAATAATATTAATATTGATGAGTTATTATTATATAATTTATTTAAGTTAATTTTATTTTCATTGTTAAAAAATATAAAATTTAAAAAATTATTTATTTCTGAATTATTAATTAAATTTATTCAATTTAAGTTTTTAAAAAATATAAATTGAATTGAAATTATTATTATTATTAAAATAAAAAATATAATTTTTATATTAGTTGATATAAAAAATATTTCATTTGATGCAATTCTTGATACATAAATAAATAATACTAATAATCCTCCTAAAAAAGTTAGAAAAAGAATATAAGAAAATCAATAAGTTTTAATTAATATTCCTGATAATAAACATGTTAATAGTGTTTGAATTAAAATTAATATTCCTATTGATAGTGGGTGATTTATAAAATATATTATTATTGATAGAAAAAAAATTAATGAAGATAAAGTTAATTTTATCATTTATAAACAAAAAATAGTTTAATAAAAATAGTAATTTTGGAGATTATTGATAAAGATTTTTCTTTTTTTTTGAGTTTTTAAAGATTTTTCTTGATTTTGGTTTACAAGACCAATGTTTTAAATTAAACTATAAAAACTTAATAAATAAATGATAATTTTAAATATATGGGTTATTTTTATTATAATATTTTTTATTGGAAATTTAATTTTTGTATCTAAAAATAAGCATTTATTAATTGTTTTATTAAGATTAGAATTTATTGTTTTAAGAGTTTTTTTTTTTTTATTAGTATTTTTAATAATAATTGATTATGATATATATATGTTAATAGTATTTTTAGTTTTTTCTGTTTGTGAAGGTTCTTTGGGGTTATCTATTTTAGTTTCTATAATTCGAACTCATGGTAATGATTATTTTCAAAGATTTAATTTAATTTAAAATGATAAAAATTTTATTTTATATAATTTTTATAATTCCTTTATGTTTTTTAAAAAAAATATTTTGAATGGTTCAAATATTTTTATTAATATTAATATTTATTTTTATAAACTTATCAGTAAATTTAATTAATTTTAATTTAAGTTATATATATTCTTGTGATTTTATTTCTTTTGGTTTAATTTTATTGAGAATTTGAATTTGTTCTTTAATGATTATATCTAGAGAAAATTTATTAAAAGTAAGTTATTATGTTAATTTTTTTTTATTAAATATTATAATTTTATTAATTTTATTATTTTTAACTTTTAGAGTTATAAATTTATTTATATTTTATTTATTTTTTGAGGGTAGATTAATTCCTACGTTGTTATTAATTATTGGTTGAGGTTATCAACCTGAACGAGTTCAAGCTGGGATGTATTTAATATTTTATACTTTATTTGCTTCTTTACCTTTATTAATAGGGTTATTTTATATTTATATAGAAATAAGTAGAATAATATTTTATTTTTTAAAGTTTTTTAATATAAATTTTATTTTGTTATATATTAGAATAGTTTTAGCTTTTTTAGTGAAAATACCCATATATTTTGTTCATTTATGACTTCCTAAAGCTCATGTTGAAGCTCCAGTATCTGGTTCTATGATTTTAGCTGGGATTATATTAAAATTAGGTGGTTATGGTTTATTACGAGTTTTAGTTTTTTTACAAGAAGTTAATTTAAAATTAAATTATATTTGAATTGTTGTTAGATTATTAGGGGGGTTTTATATTAGTTTAAAGTGTTTTTGTCAAGTTGATATTAAATCTTTAATTGCTTATTCTTCAGTTGCTCATATAAGAATTGTTATTAGAGGGATTATAATTATAAATTATTGGGGGTATTTTGGTTCTTATATTATAATAATTGGTCATGGTTTATGTTCTTCAGGTATATTTTGTCTTGCTAATATTAATTATGAGCGTTTACATAGACGAAGTTTATATATTAATAAAGGAATAATAAATTTTATACCTTCAATAAGATTATGGTGATTTTTATTAATATCGTCAAATATATCTGCTCCCCCCTCATTAAATTTATTGGGAGAAATTAGTTTAATTAATAGATTGATAAGATGATCTTATTTATCTATATTAATATTAATATTAATTTCTTTTTTTAGAGCTGGTTATAGATTATATTTGTATTCTTTTACTCAACATGGAAAAATTTTTCAAGGTGTATATAGATTTTATTGTGGTGTTTCTCGTGAATATTTATTATTATTATTACATTGGTTACCTTTAAATTTAATAATTTTAAAAATTGAGTATTTAATAATTTAAAAATTTAAATAATTTAATAAAAATATTGATTTGTGGAATCAAAAATATGAAAAATTTCATTTTAAATTATTAATAAGAATATTTGTTTTTTGTTTTTTGTTTTTTTATTTTTTTTTAGATTAATAAATTTATTTTTTATGATTTATTTTATTATAAATAATATTGTATTTTTTTTTGAGTGGGAGATTATTTCTTTTAATTCTGTTATAATTGTTATATCAGTTTTATTGGATTGGATATCTTTTATATTTATAATATTTGTTTTAATAATTTCTTCTGTTGTTATTTATTATAGAAAAAGTTATATAAGATCTGAGTTGAATTTATTTCGTTTTATTATTTTAGTTTTATTATTTGTATTTTCTATGATTTTATTAATTATTAGTCCAAATATTATTAGAATTTTATTAGGTTGGGATGGTTTGGGTTTAGTTTCTTATTGTTTAGTAATTTATTATCAAAATTTAAAATCTTATAATGCTGGTATATTAACAGTTTTATCAAATCGAATTGGGGATGTTTTAATTTTAATAGTTATTTCATGAATATTAAATTATGGTAGATGAAATTATATTTTTTATTTAAATTTTATAGAAAATGATTTAATTATAGAAATTATTAGATTTATGATTATTATTGCTTCTATAACAAAAAGAGCTCAAATTCCTTTTAGTTCTTGATTACCAGCTGCTATAGCAGCTCCTACCCCAGTTTCTGCTTTAGTTCATTCTTCTACATTGGTAACTGCTGGTGTTTATTTATTAATTCGTTTTAATTTGATAATTTTAAATACTTTTTTTATTAAAATTTTATTATTGTTAGGTATAATAACTATATTTATGGCTGGGATTTCTGCTAATTATGAATTTGATTTAAAAAAAATTATTGCTTTATCTACTTTAAGACAATTAGGTTTAATAATAAGAATTTTAAGAATAGGATTTCCTGATTTAGCATTTTTTCATTTATTAACTCATGCTATATTTAAAGCTTTATTATTTATGTGTGCTGGTGTAATTATTCATATAATAAATGATATGCAAGATATTCGTTATATAGGTGGTATTAGAATATATTTACCTTTAACTTCTTTATGTTTAAATATTTCTAATATAGCTTTATGTGGGATTCCATTTTTAGCTGGATTTTATTCTAAGGATTTAATTTTAGATATAGTAAGTTTTAGAAATTTAAATTTATTTGTTTTTTTATTTTATTATATTTCTACTGGTTTAACTTTATATTATACTGTTCGTTTATTAATATATTTAATAATTAGTGATTTTAATTTGTTAAGTATTTATAATTTATATGATGAGGATTATACTATATTAAATAGAATATTTTTATTATTATTTATAAGAGTAATTAGAGGTAGTTTATTAAGATGAATTATTTTTTATTATCCTTATATAATTTATTTACCTTATAATTTAAAAATAATAGTAATTTATGTTAGATTATTAGGGGGTTTAATAGGATTTTTGGTAAGAAATATAAATATTTATAGATTAAATAAATTTTTAATAACTTATAATTTAAGAAGATTTTTATGTTTAATATGGTTTATACCTAGATTATCTACTTATGGTTTAAGATATTATTTTTTAAATTATAGTCAAAATTTATTAAAGATTGTGGATATGGGTTGAAGAGAGTTATATAGTGGTCAAGGTATGGTAAAAATTATAAAAAAATATTCTATTTTTTATAGAATATTTCAAATAAATAATTTAAAAATTTATTTATTTAGATTTATTTTATGGATAATAATTTATATGTATATATTATTAATTAGTATTTATTTAAATAGCTTATAAAGAGTATAATATTGAAGATATTAAGGAGATTGATTAATCTTTAAATATGTTTATTTATATGTATATATATATATATAATTTTATTAAAATTTATAAAAAATAATTTTTATTTTTACAATGAAAATGTAATGTTTTATTTAAACTATATAAATAAAAAAAATATGAAATAAAAATATTTAAAAGGTAGAAATATTAATGGAATTTAACCACTAAAAATTAAGTTAGCAGCTTAATTTAATTATATTTCTTTAATTGGAATAAGAAATTCAATTTTATCATTAACAGTGATATACCTCTTTTTGGTTTCAATTAATAAATAAGGAGTAAATAACTCTAATTTTTAAGTCGAAATTAAATGCAAATTTTGCTTCTTATTTAAGATAAATTGATTTTTCAATATTTTTTAATTGCAAATTAAATGTTTTATTTAAACTATAATCCTAATTAGTTCAATTTAGTATATTTTGATTTCATTCATGGTATAAACCTATTAATAAAATAATAATAAATAAAAATCTAATTTTTATTCAATTAAAAAGGTTAACTATTTTAAAAGTAAAAATAATAGGAAAAATTAAAGCAATTTCTACATCAAAAATCAAAAAAATTACTGTAATTAAAAAAAAATGTAATGAGAATGGAATTCGTGCTGATGATTTTGGGTCAAACCCACATTCAAATGGGGAGCATTTTTCTCGGTCTATAAATGATTTTTTAGATAATAATATTGATAATAGTATTATAATATTAGAAATTATTATGATTATAATTGTGATAGTTGATATTAAAATAATTATTTATATTAAATTTTGATTAAACTTTTTGATTGGAAATCAAATATACTAAATATATTATATAAATAATTAATTTCCTCATCAATAAATTGAAATGTAAAGGAATAATCATACAACATCTACAAAATGTCAATATCAAGCTGCTGCTTCAAATCCAAAGTGGTGATTTTTTGAAAAGTGTTTATTTAATTGTCGAAAAAAACATACAGTTAAAAAGATGGTTCCAATAATTACATGAAGACCATGGAATCCAGTTGCTATAAAGAATGTGGATCCATAAATTCTATCTGCAATAGAGAATGGTGCTTCTAAATATTCATATGCTTGTAAAATAGTGAAATAAATTCCTAATGAAATTGTTAAAAATAAACTTTGGATAACTTGGGTGTAATTATTTTCTATTAATGCATGATGTGCTCAAGTTACAGTTATTCCTGATCTAATTAAAATGATGGTGTTTAATAAAGGAATTTGAAATGGGTTAAATGGAAAAATTCTAATAGGGGGTCATATGGCACCAATTTCAATATTAGGGGATAAACTTCTATGAAAAAAAGCTCAAAAAAATGATACAAAGAATAAAATTTCAGATACAATAAATAGGATTATTCCTCATTGTAAACCTTTAGTTACTAAAATTGTATGTTTACCTTGGAATGTTCCTTCTCGACAAACATCTCGTCATCATTGATAAATAGATAAAATTGTAACAATATAACCTAAAATTAATAAGTTTATATTAAAATTATGAAATCATTTTACTATTCCAGTAACTAAGGTTAAAATTCCAATTGATCTAGTTAATGGTCATGGACTATAATCTACTAAATGGTAGGGGTGATAATTAAAGTTATTTTTCATTTAATTAACTTCTCTAGAATATAATGTTCTTAAAATAGCAATTACATATGATTGGATTATTGCTACTGCAGATTCTAAAATTAAAAGAAGAATTTGAATAATAATTAAAATTATAATAAAAATGTATGATAGGTTTGTTCCAGTTCTTCTTAATAAAGTTATTAATAAATGTCCTGCGATTATATTAGCTGTTAATCGGACAGCTAAAGTTCCTGGGCGGATAATATTTCTAATAGTTTCAATTAATACTATAAAAGGTATTAGAATTGTTGGTGTTCCTTGGGGGATTATGTGTGAAAATATATGTTGATAGTTGTTAATTCATCCATATAATATAAATCTTAATCATAAAGGTAATGAAATAGATAATGTTAAAGTTAGATGACTAGTTCTAGTAAAAATATATGGAAATAATCCTAAGAAATTATTAAATAAAATGAAAGAAAATAATGAAATAAAAATAAAAGTTGAACCATGAAAGTAGTTATTTTTTAATAAATTTTTAAATTCATTATGTAATGATTTTAAAATAAAATTTCAAATTATATAGTGTCGGTTAGGAATTAATCAAAAAGAATATGGGATAAATATTAATCCTAATAAGGTTCTAATTCAATTAATTGGTAAATTAAATAAGTTTGTTGTAGGGTCAAAAATTGAAAATAAATTACTTATCATTTTCAAATTGAATTAATTTTAGTTTTTATAATAAGATTATTTTTTATATTGTTTGGTTTGTAATAGATATAATAATTTATAATGTTAAAAATAATAAAAATACTAATAAAAAAAAATAAAGATAATATTCAGTTAATGGGTATTATTTGAGGGATAAAAGAATATTACTATGTAATAATTTAAATTTGACATATTTATGTTATAGATTAACTAATTCTTTTCATTAGAAGTAATTGCTAATTTACTATAAAATGGTTTAAGAGACCAGTACTTGCTTTCAGTCATCTAATGAAGAATAATTATTAATTCAATTAATAAAATTTTTAATTGAAATTCTTTCAATTACAATTGGTATAAATCTATGATTTGCTCCACAAATTTCAGAACATTGTCCATAATAAATTCCTGGTCGATTAATGTAAAAATTTGTTTGATTTAGGCGTCCAGGATTAGCATCTACTTTTACTCCTAAAGATGGAATAGTTCATGAATGAATTACATCTGTTGCAGTAACTATAATTCGAATTTGATTGTTTATTGGTAAAATAATTCGATTATCAACATCTAATAATCGAAAATTATTTGGGTTTAAGTCATTTGAGGGGATTATATAAGAGTCAAATTCAATATTGTGAAAATCTGAATATTCATATCTTCAATATCATTGGTGTCCAATAGATTTAAGTGTAATTAGTGGATTATTTAATTCATCAAGTAAATATAATAAACGTAATGATGGTAAAGCAATAAAAATTAATGTAATAGCGGGTAAAATAGTTCAAATTATTTCAATTATTTGACCTTCTAATAAAAATCGATTAATATATTTATTAAAAAATAAATTTAATATTAAGTATCCCACTAAAATAGTAATTATAATTAAAATAACTAAAGTATGGTCATGAAAAAAAATAATTTGTTCTATTAATGGTGATGCTCCGTTTTGTAAATTTAAATTAGATCAAGTTGCCATTTCTAAAAAAAGGATATTCCTTTATAAATGGGGTTTAAATCCATTACATATAATCTGCCACATTAGAAGTTTCTTAAAATTGGGAGTTCATTATAAGAATGTTCAGCGGGTGGAAGGTTTTGATATCATTCAATTGATGATGGTATATTTAATGGGAATAAAGCAATTCGTTGAAAAATTATTGATTCTCAAATAATAATTAAAATTATTATAATAGCTAATAATGAGATATAAGATCCTAAAGATGAAATTAAATTTCATGAAATATATGAATCTGGATAATCAGAATATCGTCGAGGTATTCCTGCTAACCCTAAAAAATGTTGTGGAAAAAAGGTTAAATTAACTCCTAAAAATATGATAAAAAATTGAATTTTTAATAAGAATGGATTTAATGAGATTCCTGAAAATAATGGATATCAGTGAATGAATCCTCCTATAATAGCAAATACAGCTCCTATAGATAATACATAGTGGAAATGTGCTACAACGTAATAAGTATCATGTAAAGTAATATCAATAGATGAGTTAGCTAAAATAACTCCTGTTAATCCTCCTACTGTAAATAAAAATACAAACCCTAATCTTCACAGGATTGAAGGTCTATAATTAATTTGAGTTCCATGAAGAGTTGCTATTCAACTAAAAATTTTAATTCCTGTTGGTACAGCAATAATTATAGTTGCTGATGTAAAATATGCTCGTGTATCAATATCTATTCCTACTGTAAATATATGATGTGCTCATACAATAAAACCTAATAAGCCAATTGCTATTATGGCATAAATTATTCCTAAACATCCAAATGTTTCTTTTTTTGTTCTTTCTTGAGAAATAATGTGAGAGATTATTCCAAATCCTGGTAAAATTAAAATATAAACTTCAGGATGTCCAAAAAATCAAAATAAATGTTGGTATAAAATAGGGTCTCCTCCTCCAGCGGGGTCGAAAAATGATGTATTTAAGTTTCGATCAGTTAGTAATATAGTAATTGCACCTGCTAATACTGGTAAAGATAATAGTAATAAAAATGCTGTAATTCCTACTGCTCAAACAAATAATGGTATTTGATCGAATGATATGTTATTAATTCGTATATTAATAATTGTAGTAATAAAATTAATTGCTCCTATAATTGAAGAAGCTCCAGCTAAATGAAGGGAGAAAATAGCTAAATCTACTGAACTTCCTCTATGGGCAATGTTAGATGAGAGAGGGGGGTAAACTGTTCAACCAGTTCCTGCTCCATTTTCAACAATACTTCTAGAAATTAATAGGGTTAGAGAGGGGGGTAAAAGTCAAAATCTTATATTATTTATTCGAGGGAATGCTATATCGGGTGCTCCTAATATTAAAGGAACTAATCAATTTCCAAATCCCCCAATTATAATTGGTATTACTATAAAAAAAATTATAATAAATGCATGGGCAGTAACAATTGTATTATAAATTTGGTCATCTCCAATTAAAGATCCGGGGGTACCTAATTCTGCTCGAATTAGTAATCTTAATGAAGTTCCTACTATTCCTGCTCAAATTCCAAAAATAAAATATAATGTTCCAATATCTTTATGATTTGTGGAGTAAAGTCATTTTCGCTAAATAAAATGGCTGAGTTAAAGCGATAAATTGTAAATTTATTTACGGGAATATTCTCTTTTATTAAGTCTTATATTCAATAATGATATAAAATTGCAAATTTTAAGGGGTAAATTATTTACTAAGGCTTAAAGAATATTTCTTTATAAATAATTTTGAAGATTATTAGTTTATTTAACTTAAAACCTTATAAAAATAAAAAGGTTCTTAAAATTATTCCTATTAAAGAAATTAAAGAAAAAAAATTAATTAATATTATTAATTTATTTTTTAAATTAATTTTAAATCATTTTATTTTAAAATAATTAAATATGAAGGATGAATAAATAATTCGAATATAAAAATAAATAGTAATTAATCTTCTTATTACTATAATAAATGTTAAAAAATAAAGTTTATTAATTATTAAAAAATTAATAATAATTCATTTTGGTAAAAATCCTAAAAAAGGTGGTAATCCACCTAATGATATAAAATTAATTAATAAATTTAATTTAATTATAAAGTTTATATTATTGATAAATAATTGGTTAATAAAAAATATATTTAAATTATAAAATAAAAAAAATATAATTCTAATTAGAAATGAATATATTAAAAAATAAAATATTCATAAATTTTCTCTAATTAATATTGAAAAAATTATTCACCCTAAATTATTAATTGAAGAAAATGCTATTAATTTACGTAAGGAAGTTTGATTTAATCCTCCAATAGCTCCAACTATTACATTTATAATAATAATAATATATAAAAAATTAAAATTTAAATAATAAGAAATTAAAATTAATGGGGAAATTTTTTGTCAGGATATTAATATAAAATTATTAAATCATGATAATCCTTCTGAGATATTTGGAAATCAGAAATGAAATGGGGTTGATCCTATTTTTATTAATAATGATGAGTTAATTATAATTGAAATAAAATTATTTATTTCGAAATTTTTTATTAGAGTTATTTTTATTAAAATTGAAAATAAAAAATTTATTGATGCAATAGATTGGGTTAAAAAATATTTTAAAGAAGCTTCTGAAGTTAATAAATTATTAGAATTGGAGATTAGGGGGATAAATCTTAATAAATTAATTTCTAATCCAATTCAACAACCAAATCATGAGTTAGAGGAGATTGAAATTAAAGTTCTAAAAAATAAAATAAATAAAAAAAATATTTTATTAGGGTTAATTAATTGATAAATGAAAAATAATTATTGAAATAATATTAAAAAATTTTAAATTTTATATTTTTATTAAAAATTATATTTTAGTGTAAGATGCACAATAGTTTTTGATATTATTAGGTATAGTTTAATTCTATAAAATATAATAAAGGTAGAAAACTACTTAATTTATCCTATCAGAATAATCCTTTAATCAGGCACTTTATTTTTAAAAAAAAGGGGTATCCTTTATATTTGAGGTATGAGCCCAAAAGCTTATTTTAGCTTATTTTTAA